GACAACCGCCACCCGCGTGGTTTAGCTAATTCAATAGCCTTCGGAGAAAAGCGACAAGTACCACTGGACAAGCAAATCACTTTTGGAATCACCTTTAAGGATCCTCTTACGGTGAAATGCCGGAATGATGCGAGGATATCCCGAGCGAGTCAGCTAAACAGAGACGGAAATATCAGTACTATTCTGGCCAGCGTATGCTTGTTGAATTGAAGGCATACCGCACACTGCTTCAAATAGAAAGATATTGGTTTAATCCCAAAGCCTCGCCAGAAGACGTTCCACAAAAGCATTATTTCATCTTGTTCCTTGAGGAAGCGAAGCGGGCTGCTTGTCTTGCCTCGAGCCCATAAGAGAAGTACTGCTCTGGACTAGGATGGTGCTGTTCTGCTTAAAACTAGGCTAGGAAATGGGCCTAACTCCATTCGCTGATGAACCCTTAACCTCGGGCGGTATGCTTGGTGACGCGTGCCGTCTACTCTGCTTGAGTGCATACACTAGGGTAGGGCTATCAAAGTGAGCAGCTTCCCCTGTTCACTATGGCTTAAGTCTTTGTGCAAGACAAAGTCGAGTTTTGACTTTGAGTTCCTCTTTTAATAAAATAACATAAAAGAAGCATTCCACAGTCGTAGGTACTCAATTCAATTGGATTGAACTGCTTGAGCTGGAGCTTTGGACTCGACGAGGTATTGGGTGCTTGCCCTATTGAGAGTCTCTTCCATTCTCTCTTCACCAGACAGATAGACAAATAGGCAATCCGATAGAGAGATTCTGGCTTCCTCACTATCAGCAAGCTCCCACAGGCGATGTCTGACTTCTTCAAAAGGCCAACCGAATAAGCAATCGCAATCGCTACAAGCAACCTATTTCATACCCTTTTCGTCGTACTTCCTCTTCTCCTTCTCTTCTTTCTCTTTGAAATTGGAAGAGGAAAAATGAATTATCCCGAGACATCATTCGAGTTAGCATCAAAGTATGCGTATGAGTTCGCGCAGTAAACGACAAGGGAATGGCTTTTCTACTTACAGATATTCTTAAAACTAAGCAGAGCAGGTGACTTGTCGGTGCAATTCTCTGTAGGGTAGGTCCAAACATTGGTTTTGACAACAGAAAGATGCCAAAGTGTCATAGTCCGAGGTTTTTATTCCTCCCCTATGCTTGTGATTTCGATAGAGAACTAAAGATAGGAAGATCAGAATGGCATGACTGATAGTTTAGGCAAGAGCCAACAGCAAATACAATTCGAAGAGCAGAATCTGGATCTAGAACTTATGATCTTGACTCCTTTGCTTTGCTTAGCTTAAGGGGGGATTACTCAACACTAACTAAGCCTAAAGGCTATCCAGCTTAAGGATGAAATTCTTTAGAAGGCGTCGGTAGCAAAGGCAGAAGGAAAAGGCTTAGTCACCAGTTTCATACGAACTCACGAAGAAGGAAGGATGGAAAAAATCCATTCCGGCTCGGCTTTCCTAAAAGGAGATCTTTGTCGATGCTCCTAGCTCATATGCTCGTAGCGCATAGAAGGCAAATGTGGGGTATGCCACAAATCCTGACTTCTCTCGTCTTAGTGTAGTGGAACTAACCGAGTGAAGGAAACTCAATAGTAAGAGGGGGTCAATCTCTTATATAGAATATATAATATAGACGGCCGGCTCCACATCAGATTCATAGAAAGCCCAGGGAGCTGGTCGTCCTTCCTTGGCATGCGGGGAGGGTTGCCAACCGAGCTTCTTATCGATACAGAACTGTCCCTGCTACTTGACCCGCTAGAAGACTGAATTTTTCCCATACTTACTCCTCTAGGGTTCCAAACCTTCCTATAAAGAAAAGAAATTTGATTGGAGTTTCGTGCTTGCGGGGAGTTCCTTTAGTCTTCAAGTGAAAGCAGTCTACAGTTGCCATTCCTGAAATAAGCTTGTAGAAGAGCTTAGCGCTTGCTGGTTGGCTACTCAATATCAGAGCAGAGCTGGAAAGAGAGAGAGCTCTTACTAGAAGAAAGCGCTTCCTGAGAAAGAAGGCTTGAACTAGACCAAAGACCTCGAGAACGCCTGCCGCGAGAATTCAAAGGTTCGTTCATTTACCAGCACTAGTTCGTACCTTAGCAAGCAAGCTGCCGCGACCTCCGGTCTGCAAGCACCTCTGGTCTCAGTTCTAAAGCCAGAACAACTTCCTGCGCAAGCACCCCCGCAGGCTTAAGGCAACAAACAGGGAAAGAGTCCGCTCACAGAGTTCCTTCCTTTTCGCGATTGCGAAGAGCTCTCTGTCTCGAAGGCGCAGGCCCACCTATCACAAGAGTAGAAAGCAAGGGGGGAGCGCTAACTAGAAAGATCTTCTCATAGGAGAACTGAGTTCGATTCGATTATCGGTCAGTTTCGGTATAGAAGTTCGATGAAGGAACCCTTGGCAGAGACTTTGGTATTAGGTTGGTGTGAAGTGTAGTAGTGTAAATCGGAATGGAAGCTTTGAATGAAGGTCATAGGATTGGTATCGACATACCAGTATC